AGTTTGTCTATGACGAGCGAATCTAATTGTATTTTCGTCTAGAATTGATTTCCCATGTGAAATACTAATCAATAGGGCCTCATTGGTAAGTCCTATAAGATCTTGTACACTGGAACCCATGGTTATGGCCGCGAATCCATTAGCCTGGAACGCTTTTTTGTCCAAACGAAATCCCCTAGTATATGAAAGAGTGAAAAAGTACTTTCGTTGTTGGGGAATAAGAGGCCTTCGTACCTTAATACACGTATCTAATCTATGCGGAGCTAGTAGCGAGGGCTCCACGAATTGGGGCAAATGGCTCGAAGCAATAACAATACTATTTCCAGTGGAAGATCTTTCACAATCCCAGGAAAAAACGTTCACTAATAGCTCGAGGGATAAGGAACCCGAATCCCTCAGCTCATGAATGTCTGGAATCCATATTATGCAAGGAGAGAGTGCTTTTGTTAATTCAATTTGAAGGCTGATATAAAATTGGACTAAGCCCCACACCGTGTCCATCTCCTCAGTTAGGTCATCCCTCCGAGTTAGCCGGTCCAGCTGCCTATTAATCTTATCGTTACGAGCATCGAGCTCCTCAAAACTAGCGAAAGTTTTCTCAAAACCAATACCCATATTGTCAAAAACATGACTATCGTGATTCATAGCGTCAATAGGCTCACGAGTATCAATAAAAATGTCCATCTCATCATCACTGGCATCACTGTCATCAGGATCAACACAACGAAAAATCGTATCCCGGAACTTGTCCAGAAATATCGTAATGAAAGGAAGATAGGAGTTTTTCGTTAGGTATTTGACCAAATAGGATCGTCCAATTCCTATAGAACCTATCACTAAAATACCCCGAGAGGGGGTTACAGCTAAGCGGAGCGAAAAAGGTTGTAGATCAGATGGGACATGAACACTATTAGCCCCAGACGGGGTTTGTGCATAAGTCATTGTCTGATAATGAGCAAGGAATAGCCGTCTTTCTGCTAAAGAGGATGTATCGAACTTATAATTTAGTAGATCCTTGTTATGAAGGTCAATTAAGTTTCCTAAGTAAATTTCGCCCGGTTGTTCCATCATTGGAGAATCAAAGTCATTCTTTGAGAAATGATCACTATGAGTCAGACTCCATAAAATTCGATCAAGCCTTTTTTCTGGCGTGCAGGTGGAGAACTGAATCAAGACTGCTCTTTCGGCATCCTCAACCCAATCACTGTTTATGGCCCAGTCTTCTATGATTTCATCAACCCAATAGCCGTTCTGTTTTCTTAGCGCTGAATAGATCTCTTTACTTGTATGACTTAGATATCTCGTATTTATCAAAAAAGTGAGTGGATCGAAGAGACTACTTATGATCTCGACGAGCTCTTTCTTCCAATTTTTCTTCTTATTAAAGCGTATTCCATCAGCATTACGCAAGAACATCTTTTGCAGAGCACCTAGCAAGAGATTAGTTAACCCACCTAGCAAGAGATTAATTAACCTGAACAACCCGACAGAATTCGATTCAGATAGAGGATACCTATCCAAAAGTTGTCCCACCTCAATCTCAAGCATCGATGATTCCATTATCAAAGATTTGACCGTTTTGAACTCTGTCTGTAACTCACCAGCGGTCGAGAAAATAACGGAAAGATGTGACACAACAAGAGTTCCAGCCGCAACAAGAAGGAAAAAGGTTGCCGAGAAGAACGGCCGAAGATTTTCCGATCCCAGCTGTGTCGATATCAATACTGGCTTATTTTTTGGAGGAAGCAAAAGAGGAAGAAAAAACCGGACAAAAGGACTCAGAATAAACTTATGCCAATACTTCCTCTGAATCGTACTTATCGTCCTCTGAATCTTACTTATCTTCCTGTCAATCTTACTTATCAGAGTATATTGCCTCTTCCATTTTGTAACACAACATGAAATCTTTTGCATTCGCCCTTTTGTAACTGCTACCTCAATAATATCACGAATAATATCCATAACCATGGATACACTATCCATAAAAATGGATACAAACTTATTTTTGCTCTTTAGTCTCCACAATAGGTCTGAACAAATTTCAAAAAATAGAGGCTTTAGATATCTGTACCCTTGGGTAGTAAAGGCCCATGGCAGATATGTTTGGAAGAGCTTCCATTTTGAGCGAGTTGACAAAGCACTAGCTCGTTGAAAGGTTCTATCCATCCGCTTTTGCGGAGCGCATTTTTTCTTTAGCCAAAGACTCTCTTTGTTCCCCCTTTTGGGTGGTAAATATTTCTCAGCGAGAGAATATTTGTGAGAACCGAGAGAATCTTTTTCAGAACCGAGAGAATCTTTTTCAGAACCGAGAGAATCTTTTTCAGAACATAGGTTTTCAAGCCAATCCATGTTTGAATCGAGATACTGATACAAGTTCTTCCCTTCGGAATCAGATAGATTCATATCGGAAAGAGGTTGACAATACGTTCTTTCTAAATTCACTATTTCTCCCTCTGTTCTAGGTGTTCCAGACATGTCTGCGATCGAGTAAATAGCTCGACGAACGAATGGATGGAATTGACTTGGAAAATGGAAAGATTTGTACAAGTTATCCGTTTCGTCACCACTTTGTGGAAAATCCTTAGGGATGAATATGTTAGATACCTCTGACTCGATTGCTGAAAGAGTATCTCTCCACCAAAAAGCATGTTTTTTTTTCCCGGCGCCCAAAGAAAATATTTTGTTGCCACTGAACAAGGTATTGAGGAATTGTCCATATGTAAAATCATCAGTTTTGCTACGGGCCTTGACCACATAAAAGGGGAATCTTTTGTTACAATCGAAGCAGAAGTCATGCGGATTATTCCAGAATCGAAGTCGATTTGCTTTATAAAAAGAAGATATCAACGAACTTCTATGAAACGGTTTCAGGGGATTCAGCCAATTGTCTTGATCATGGCCTATCGTTGAGAAATAGGAATCCGTATTATCAAAGGATTTCCTGCGATTATTTCGAGTATAGAATGAGTCAATCCTCATCTTATTGAACAAAGATGGTGATATTCTTCGCAAGAATTTAGATGGTGGCGAAGTCTCACGATTATCCAATAAGCAGGGTTTCAATTTTTTCGAATAAACAAGTTGCAGACCGATTTTTTCTAACCAATGAGTGCGGAGTTGATCATTTGGACCTTTCAATTCAGCGATGTAGAGCGCGGACCTATGAATGGGGTTATTCCCGAAACTCACAAACAGTGAGGTAGACAACAAGAAAGGAAACTTGAGAAGCAGCTTGAAGAAAGAAAGTGGATTAGACAACTCGTCGTCAAACCAACGAAAACCGAACTGTTCCTGGATCCAAGTGGACCATTTGTATCGATATGCATCAGGATCCCGATTCATGGATCTCTCGGTTCGAGAAATAAGAATAAGAGGATTGAACTTCGGACTCTTTTGCAAATTCGATAAATGTTGGTTGATCAGATATTTCATTAGAGTTCTATGATTCAGAGTATCCTTTCCTATTGGATCCCTTGAAATGCCATAGTAGAAGTTGCGATCGGATCTATTCAGTAAAAAGAATCCAAAAAATACATTTCTTATGTACTTATAAGTGCTATATTGGATTTGAATCAGATTTCGGATCAATCTATATTGACTCACTGCCTCCATTATGTTGTTGCTAGCAAATACCACTCTTTTTAGTTTTGGCTCTTCCAAATCATTCCCGCAGGAGATCGGGACCGAGTTTTGTTGGATCCTTCGATAAAAAGATTTATTCTCTTCATAAAAAATCGGAGGTAGAACCAATAAAGATTTCTTTTTCCATCCATCCCTGGAGGTCTCATTCAAGAATTGTTTTTGATCCAATCCGTAGACATTCATAGAAAAGGCAAATCCCTTATGATACACCAGATCCGGCTCCGTTATTGATAGAGTGAATAAATTTGCCATTTCGTGTAATCTTTCTTCTAATTCACATCCCGGATCTGATGAAATAGGATGAATTGAGACGGTATTTTGTAAATACATTAGTATCTTGAATAGATTAACCATTTCTTGATTTTCCGATCGCCTGAAAAAAGAAAGATCTTGTTCTTTCTTCAACCATTTCTGATCTCTAGTGGACCTCGCAGTAAGATTCGAGCCTAGATGAAGTTCTGACCATCCGTCATAGAAAAAAGAAGGAACGGGTCTTGTAGGATTCCGAAGAAATTCTTCGAGTTCGTCCGGACGCAGATGATTAATAGACAATTGCTTTGATTCGATCCCTGCTCCTTCCGTTTGAAGAGAGGAAAGATCCCCGCGAATCGATCTTTCTTTTCCTTCTTGAATCTCTTGTTGATTGAACAACGTGTCATAGTCCGAATCCTCATTACTAATGGAATCAAAATCTTGATCAGAAAATTCTTTCAATTGACCCCTCAACCTCCTTGTTCTGATCCAGTTCCGACACCACCGCAAACCCCAGTTAGTGCTAGACTTTTTAGTTCTTGGGGTAGGATTCAGGAAAGAACTCTCAGGGAGCGGTTGTCCTTTTCGAAGATAGAGGAGCGAAACAATAAACCTATTGATAGCGGAAGACGCAACAGATTCTTCCAATGTATCATTTCTGGGTCCACTCGAAGTCACAGCTAGAGGAAGAAGCCCTTTCAAATAGAAATTTTTGCTTTCGACCATATTTCGATTGTTAAGACGATAGATAAGGACCGCTACTCCAAAGAGTCTTACACCCTTGATCGTGAAATTGAAATATCGAATGATTTTCATTCGGAAAGGCAAACCCTTGGAATTCAGGGTGCGTGACAGTAGGATACTCCAAATCCGTGGATCAAAAAGTTTTAGAAAGCGTTCTTGGTGCAACAAAAGGCGAATGAAAGATCCCACTGAATCAAATTGGTTCCCGAAACGGAAGAAAGATTGCGAAGTCTTGATCTCTCTCAATACCTCTCTCAATTGCCAAATACATAATTTGAATTCTAGATTCATTGGTTGGTTCCTGCGAAATAAAAAAGTGAAATTGGATAAAAAATTCATTGGTTAGTTCCTCCTAAAACTTA